GGCAAACCGGAGCCTAATGTTGATACTATCCATAAGCTGCCGACCACGGTCCCGACCTTACCAGCACCGGAGGTGTACTAATCAATGAACCCCCGAAACCTACTTTATTTTCTGACAAAATCAACCAAGCCTAACCGGTCACGACATGTTGTTGATATTGATTGAGTTTGAGGGACTTTCGCTGACTGAATCCATCCATAAACCTAGACCCCGGTAACCTTCGTAACCAAAGCGTCACGACAACATCCAAGGGTGACCTTTGGATTCTTAAGTAGGGGGCAAGGAGGAGCACGGAGGAATGCCGACCACTACATAAGCCACTAGTGGCTGAGAGATAGCGAGCAGCATCTTGTATAGGTTGGGCGGAACTTGAAGAAGCGAGCCCCTCTCAGAGAAAGCCATTGCGCGCTAGCCTAGCTAGCTAGCGTTTTTCAGCTGGCTCTTATGTTAGTTGTAACGCGCCTTCCCTCCTTCTCTCACTTCGGAAAGATTGAGCAGTCTTTTCTTATGATGACCTGGTCGAGAGAGTACGATACATCGGTGTAAAAGATTGAGTGGGATCTGTGAGGTTGGTTATAGTAAGGCCTGGCCGGAAAGTTTTCTTGCCTCAACATTTAATGTTAGTGACTTGTTTAGATAGTTGGGGGATCTTCCAGAAGACTTTGAAGAGACGAGAGATGTTGTCCAAGATCCAGATCGTCAACTGCCGAAGAGACAGCGAGAAGAGATTGAGAAGAGACTTCGGGTCGACCCCATAGTCACTCGACGGGGAAATTATAAAGGCTACCAGGTCAAGTGGCGTAACAGGCCCGAGACTGACAGCACTTGGATTTCGTATCAGAGGTTGGAAAACATCCTCTGAACCAAACCATTCCCTCTATTGACTTTAGCCAAGAGCCTCCCCGAACCAGGTAAAAATTGATGTATGTGAGTGGTGAACTTATCCATCCCGGCTCACGGATCTAGTGGTTGCGGAAACGCCTGCCTTGTTTGGGAATAACCATTTTCTTAGGTCGGGAGAATGAATGAGCTTACTTGCAACCGTCCGTCATCATCTATACAGGCGTTTCACTGCCTTTGCTTGATTAGGGATTAGGCTTAGGAAAGGAAAAATTTGGATAGATAGATAGGTGAATTGACTTATTTGTTGTTCGTGAATACCATTTCCATAATTGCATTTCGAACCATTTGGGAAGCTACTAAAAGAGAGAAAGGCACGGGAATTCTTTTTCCTTCAGAGAATTGGAGCTTTCTGTTGCCCACCCCATCTCTCAGTAGTCGAGGGGAAAATAAAGGAGAAAAACGAATCGGAGCATCCACTATGCAAAATGCTCCTGACTGGCCTATGCCTTACTAGTGAAGGGGCTTCGAGTCGATAAATTCCTACTTCAGGAGTTATGGTAAGAGAAGCGGTTTCGGAGTTCAATGAGTTGCGGCAGATTACGAGGATTCAAGCTCGGCTGGTGGCAGTGGATCAGGTGGGGCATCCGTTTACGGCGTGGGTGGGATCAGCATACATTTCGGATAGGTAATCAGCATCAGCGGGGGGAGAAGCAAAGCAGCAGTTTCAGATCAAATCTACTCGCTTTACCTTAATCCTCGTTAAGTTAAAGTTAAGCTAGGTCATCAGGTTCTTCATCCCATGAGCATCTCGCTCTATGGAAGATGAATCTCTAATACAGGTTCCTAACCACCTCTTACCTTCTTTAGCACCATATCGCCCACTTGAGATTTCCTCTCTAACACTTTCTTATTGTATTGTATGCTCGAGCTATCCGCCTCTGATAGGCTTGAGTGTGCTCAGCTGCCTTTAAGCGCAATTCATCAAGAAGCTCGAGTTGAGCTAGTTAACAAGATTCTCAACTTTTTCATTCACTCCCAAGTCCGATTTCTCTTCCAAGCAAGAAGGGCTTTTTCTCTACCGAAAGAATGGCAAAAAACTATCGATTTACGATAGAATACAGGAGGACGTATAGAAGGGGAAGGGAAGAGCTGCTCTAAGAAGACTTCTAGAAAGACAAAGCCAGGAACTAGCCTCTTCTTTCTATAGTAAAAGCTATATTTCATACTTTACTTACAACAATCCAAGTGTCCAGTTCTTGTTTGTTTAATCCGATAGACCTCCCCTTAGCCTATGGTTGGATTTCAGGAAGTACTCTCTTGCTCTAGTTGTAAGAGGGACTCTCCTATACTCGGAATTGATAGATAGAAACCTAAGGGAAAACTACTACCTTGCACCAGATATACTAAGTGAGAACAGAGTAGGGATTCCTTTTGACTGGGATTGACTTTATTATAGCCGAATCCCTCTTCCCCCGCCTCCATTGGACTGATGCTTTGAAAATGCGATTCAATAAAGCGCGGTTACGCCATCAAGAGCTAAATGGATGGCACTTGCCTTCTTTCACTCAAAAAGCATTGAATCACTAACTTCCTTCGCCTTCGCTCCGAGGGTTAGGATCAAGGGTCGGTCTTTTGTCAATCTCAGGCATACTATACTAATCGATTATTTGGCCATTCGCGATCGAGCACAACCTAGGAACAGTTGTACGCCTACATAACCCACCTAACGGGAATAGTTAGAGCCGTACCGATTCCATCTCTGATAGGAGGGAGACTCAGTCTTGATCAAGGAAGAAGCCGGATTGCGTTACCGTTAGCCGGATCTCTATATACACATTTTCAGTCAGATGCGACTCCTCCCCTTCGTTTCATAGCTGGCCTCAGCAACTTGGTGAGTAGTTGGCCAATCCATCTCGAACAGAGATTGAAAGAAAAACCGATTCCATCCCTGCTAGAAAGAATCTAGAAAAGCTGGTCGGACCAGCCTTTACCCCTGAGTCCTGAAGCTCCCGCTTCCGCCGGTCCAGTTCCGAAACTCTCCTCTGTCCTCAGGCGGGCTCTCCTACCATCGAGAGGTAGGTTCATCATTCCATCATCCGGTCGGTATCCATCTATAGAATGGGGAGTGTCTCGCCACAGCGACTCAACAGCCATTTCGGATATCGGAACTGATGGGAAGGATGAACACTTGACTATGATTGCGCCCCTCCTTACCCGGCTGGCATAGAGCTCGTAGCATGCCTACTCCTACTCGATTTCCTTAATCCCTTTCTCCGGGGCTCGAGGTTCGAGCTGCTAGGGAAAGCTTTGGGACTGGCATCCCCTCTTTTATCCTTCAAGACCGGAATGAAGCTCATCCCGAATACTGATAAAAAAGAGTCAGCGCGGCAAGGCAAGGATTGAACTACCGCCCCCAGCCTTGCCATCGAGAGTGAAACTTTATCCAACAAGAATGAGCACTAACAAAGCAACTATTGGGGAATGGAGTGACGGCCGGTGTCCAATGCAGGAAACCATTCCTAGCCCGGTGGATACAGGCAGGGCTTCAATAGCTAAGTTCGACCGACCACGAAAGCAAGGACTGAAAGCTTTTATTGCCTCGCACAAGGATATAACATCCGTGCTCCCTTCTCCTTTGAATCGAAGACCTCTTCAAATTCCTTAATGTAATGTAGGGCTTTTTAGGTGGTCTTTCCTTGCCCCTTCTAGTTGACCCAACATGCCCCACCGATCTTCTATCCTGAATCGGAGTCCTTTTTTTTCCTCGTCCTCCCCCCTCCCCTCTCCCGCTTATTGATTAGGGCTAGTGTCTAAAGACCCGAGTGGTGGATTTTCTTTTTCACCTGCACGAAAAGTCGGCCTAGTCTGCTTTATTGCTACGTGCATAGGGCGCCGAAGCCACCCCCAGATAGAAGGACTCCTAGCTAGGTTCAAGAAAGTACACTTTCCTTAGGGAATGGAAAAAAAAGAGAAGAAAGCCTCTCTTCTCTCTTCTTGTATTAATAAGCGCCTGCGAGTAGGTTTTCTCTTTTTGTTGGAGATTCAGCTACAATAGAGAAAAGAATTTGCTCAGGTTTTCAGCCGAAAGAAGAATAACAAAATGCATATTCTATCTACCATACCATACTATAGATAAAAGGATATAGAAAAGTAAGGCGCTAAAGCCCTTTATCTTGTTTGTATATGTCGACGATGGAGAGTAGGTCTTGCTCAAGAAGACGAATCAGGCCTAGAGAGGCCTGTCTACTATCTCAGCCACATATTAATTGAAAGGGCCTGAGTTGAACTACTCTCGTGCTGAAATTGCCTAGCCCTACCCTAGTTAGTCTTTGCTGCTCAAAGATTACGGCAAACTCACTCTTTTAGCTCATTCTGTTCGACTTATGACTAAAGCAAGCCCGGTCAGATATCTATTATCCCAACCTGCCCTATCAGGACGTGCAGACAAGTACTTCGCTTGCGATATTGTCTGCACTCCTCCCAAAGCAGCTATTAAAGGTCAAGCTCTCGCTGATTTCTTGGCCTCCTTTCCGGTTGACACCCCCTTGATTGAAGACGATACGATATCCCGGCAGAAAGAATGAGAAGCTTCATGGGCCAACTATTTGGGGCAGCGTAAAGTCTTGGTGGTGGTGCTGGAGTCGTCTTCGTAACTCCTGAACAACACGCTTTAAAATTGGACTATCCTTGTACCAACAATGTTGCAGAATACGAAGCACTCATGTTAGGGTTCAAGCTCAGCCTTTGACATGGGTCTCAGAGTTATTGAGGTTTGTGGAGATGCTCAGTTGATATTGATAGTGAATCAAGTGACTGGCAGCTTTGCTGTCAAGAAACCTCACTTATTTCCAACTCATGCAAGAGTTCAGAACTTGTTACGGCGATTTGACGATTTCACAATTCCCTCGAACATCAAACTTTTTCTGTTTTATGACATAAGCAATTGACCCAAAGATTCTAAAATGACTGACCTCTGGTTTTCTTCCACTCCAAGCGCAGCACTGACTGATAATGCTCCCAATGCCTCGCGTAGAGTAACCGCGGTCTCAATCGATATTGGTAGCAGGGGAGAGGGGTCGAAAAGAAAATGTCCGAGGCGCTTTTAAGCCCTCTTGGCAGACTATGACCAATTTGTCGGATGCTCGCAATCATTCTTTCTCTCCCAATGACCAGGAGTCGATCCGATACGATCCATCACTCCCTTTATCAATCGAGCAATCCCCTTATCTAGGCAGCAGGGGCGACCAACAAGCAATCCTTTCGCTCACCGCACTCATCCCATCAGAATGAGGGTTCAGTTCGGATCTTCCTTCAGAGGCGAGGAGAGAGAGAGTCTATCTAATTTCCACCCCCGGGCACAATAACATAGTAGGTAGCAATTGAGTCTCTTCTGTCTGCCTCTCGGCGCCCGAAAGCGGGGGCAGGGGACGGCATGTCTAGGAACAGCTCTGAAGGTTCGAACCGGTCTTCTCCTCTAGAAGTAGGCCTGTGGGAGGAATCTATCAATCTGTTCCAGAAAGGGACTCGGAAGCAATTAAGTCTGTCCCTCGGTGGCCTCCGTACGTACGGATACCGGTCATTGCCACACCTGTTAGCTTCCCCCCGATCGATGGATACAGAGATTTGTTTGGTCCCCCACTGCCCGATTGATTGCGAATTCGACCTAGCTCCACGCTAATCGATTGAAAGATATCCCCCTTTCCATTAACCACCCATCTCCTGTCATGATCGGCCAGAAATGGATCCCTGAACCCCCATTCCCATCCCTGAGTTTAAATCCCAATCAACAGGTAGCCGCAAGGGCTTATCTATCAACAGGGCATTTAGTTCCATCATTAGATCCGTCTATTCGGGGAGCGAGGCGGGGCCTTCCCTCTCCAATCTCATTCTCTGGAGAAGGCATCGGGAGGGCTAGCAGGAGATGATCCAGGAAGCATTGAAGCGGCTCCAGAAACAGAAGGAAAAAAACCTTACACCATTCCATTTCTTCCAGTCCATGCGATGGGCACCAGTCCTTTGAATCCTCTTTCCTCCGGGGTACCTTGGCCCCTTCAATGAAGGAAAGAAGGGCGGGGGGCTCTCTCTATACACTGGTCCACCCACGGGGAGGCGATAGGAAGAGAAGCTCTCTTCCCATTCTGGTGCCCGCTCTATACATCTTCATTCGAGCCGGAGACGAAGTCAAAAGAGGATTCCCATTAGGGTAGGGTAGGCCCCCTCATCTCGAAGCACCCCTCTTAGAGCCCGAACAAATATAAGGCAATAGCAATAGACTGGCTACTGATAGAAGAATGAGCCTAATGAGCCTTTAGGTTCTCTTCTTCTTCTCTTCGGGAGCGATTACTCCTTCCCTCCTAGTATAGCCCGCCCCTCCAAGGCTCCCGGTAGGAGTTGGGGATTTGATATGATGGGGGGTAACGATCCTTTCCTTGACTCTCCTCTGTACTCTGACTCCTCTATGCTGAGGGATGAGAATCAGAACCCCAACTCCCTCATGTCGCATATCAGCTGTCTTGCTCTTACTACTACTATTGCATATCCGCTGTTAAAGAGACATCTACTAGAAAACTATTTTCATACCGTAATGGCAGGTACGATGAGCTTTATTAATAATAACAATGATTTCGGACCGAAGCGCGCGATATGGCTTTTTGGGGCTTCTTTTTTATGTGCAGCAGCAGACTTTGTGAGAGAATCCAATTGAGCTTTTAGAGAATACATCTCCGACTCCTTTTGTCGGAAAGCTTCTGAAAAAGGAAAAGTGGTATTTTACATCTGTAAGAGCTCTTGATACAAGGCAAGGCATCCTTTATGGTCTGACCCTCTCTAATGAAAGAATTAGTAACCTGGAAATGCTGATCCACCTTTTGGCTGAGATCTCTCCGGCCGTGCTCAATTCTTCTGAGAGCCTTATTCTAAGGCATTTTCTGACTGCCAATTCAAAGTTGCTTCAGCTGCTGAGACTCTCTTCTTGGTACTATCTGGATTTAGCACAGTGCCTTCCTTAATCTTCCAAACTTGTCTCCTTCTCTGATAGACATCCTCTAACTCCACAGGAAGATAGTCTTCATCCTATTTTGATGGGGAAGACCAAGGTGAGCCAATCATGTTGACTTCACTTTTTTTGGGGCAGTGTAGGAAGATTTTTGAATCTATTCACTCTGGGGATTCTTTCTAGTGACTTTCTGTAGTATGGACAGAGTGATGAATCTTTAGAAAAAGAGGCAACTGAAGCTTTAAGATTCGGGTTTAGCTCCTTCATTTGTTTGCCAGAATCCATCAATAGGGCGATCAGAGATAAGGCCAACCCTGTACTTCCTATTATCGAGTGATAGTGGAATGACCAATCAAGTTCCCGCTGATCTAACTAGGGCTGGCTTTCTAGCTTTCCTGGGCAGACTGACCTAAAGGGGAACTTCCCCGGTTTCGTTACCTTACTTTCTTTCATTCTGTTTTATCTTGCTCATCAATCGGTTCTTACGTCGCTCGTAGATTCCCGGGTTTCTCTGCTATTTCCGCCAGTGAACTTCTTTCTTTGCTGAAAAAAGGTCTTCCTGATCCTGATGTTATCACACGAATTGCTCAAGAAGAAGAAGCTGTGATCACTCTACGACTTTATGTTCAGCACGCTAGCTTGGCTTATGGCTTTGCTCCTTGACTTCTGTTGTCGGCATACCGGTCTTGGCCTTTTGCTTGGCACGTTGTCGGAATAGGCTGTGATGTTTTCAAGTGATGAATAGGTTGCAAGTTATTCTTCTTTTTTCTACGAATAGGTTGTTCTTTCTTATATTCGAGATTGGGTTGGTGTATATATAAAGTAGAAGAAGTTCCTTTACCCATACTTTGAATGTGTAGTAAGAATGGCTTGTGAAAGAATAGGAAAGATTTGAACTTCGCCCTAGATTCAGTATCTGGTATGAGATGAGTGTATGGTAATACACATTTCAAAAGAGAGAATGGAGGCGCTGTAAGCGGTTAATGGAGGCTAAGGAGCTGCTACAATAGCATTAGCGCTTCCAGGCACGCTTGCCTATCACTTCTGCTTCCTTCATCCTACTCTACTTCTCTTTCTTTCATGCTACGGCTGCTTCTTTCATTTCATCCTGATGAGCTCCCCGAAGGGGCATTCCTCCTAATTGCTTCTTGCTAGCGCAGGAAATATAACTCATTTTATGCCACTTGTTTTTATGGAAAAAAACTCCTAAAAGGGAATATACATTGAAATCCGATTGGAATGCTTTCAGAAAAACAATGCCTAGAGTTGGTTGGAACAAGCTGCTTTGGCATCGTCAGGTAATTCCTATACATGCTTTTTGTCTTTGAAAAGTCCTTCACAGGAAACAGTGCACCCAAAAAATGTTCAAAAGGAAAGGTTTCCACTTAGCCTCGATATGTGTGTTATGTAGAAACGCCGAAGAAAACGTTTCTCATTTCTCTTCTGTCTCTTTGCACAGGGGCTATGGAGTGTTTGTAGTTTGAAGCTAAAGGTGAAGCTACAGGCTTGTGAGCCTAATTCAGCTTTAGAAAGAGGGGAAGCTTTGGCTCTTCATTTGAAGAACCTCATCAATGGCTCTGGTCAGATATGGGCCATCGCCAAACTGGCCTTTGGTGCGATGATCTGAAAGATTTTGACAGAAAGGAAGAAAAGAGTTGATAAATATAAGTATTCAACGAAGTAAGGTTATGAACACTATATGCTAGTGTTCCCAGGGAGAAAAGAGAGAGGCAATGAGTTTTGTTTTTGTGCCGCCTAAAGGTTCTGTTCTTGATTTGGTTGTAAAGAACCTCACTTACGCAATATGTTATTGTTATTATATCTTAGAAGTAGTCCCAATGTTTATTGATAATATCTTAACCACTATCCCTTGTTTCTGTCCTAACAAACCATGGAGTCTGCTTTCTAATATTGCCATAACATCTGGCATATGATAAGATTTGATTGGATAAAATGCTGGATGAAAGAGGGTATGAAATAGAACCTCGTCTTCCATATGATGATCCTCATTTGGAGAAATAGAAGAATGAGTATCACCACTCATTTTATGCCGCTTTTGCTTTCCTTCCAAAATATTATCACCTTCTCTCTAACTTTACGTTGATTAGTGGGTCTTTTAAATGGAGTCGATTTTACCTAATGGAGAACGTCCATTTAGTAGTACCAAGCACGACCAATAGTAGGGGCGCGTGGATGATGAGCAAGGGCTGCACTGTCTTGAGAATGAGATAAAGACAAAGACGTCAACGGGTCTTGCTCGAATTCTAAAACATCCTCCTTAGCCGATCCCTCACTATCAACCACTTAATCCTTCTCAGACATCTTCTCCTCCTTGATAACCGGACTAAGCACTTCAGGCTGCACAATAGAGATCGAGCGAAAGACGAAGTTCCCCAGTCGTAGATTTCGAGGCCGCATCATCATCCACAGTTGGTTGAGAAGCGTTCATTTTTTGAGCATTAGAAGGAACGCGCGTAGAAGTGGGATTATCCACATCTAGGTTAGCCTGGTCTTTAGGAATAGCACTCAGTTTCGGATCCGGTTTTGCATCTTTTGTGATTTCGATAGGCATCGCACCCTCACCTCAGGATCAGAGGACTTGTTTGAGCGCTAAGCTTTGTTCGCTTCGCAAGTGACGGAGAATAAAGCGGTGGCTTTTTTCTTGGACACCTTGCTGTACGAGGTTTTCCTCAAGCTGCAACCGAGCCGAGGGTGCTTAGCTTGTGGTATCGCCTCGGTAGGTTAAATCAGGGTGATCTAAGCTTTGGTGAACTGATTTCTGATCAGTTCCCCTTGGGACGGTTAGGCTTCAAGCAGGAAGGAGCAGGTAAACTTCGTATCTTCGCTATACCGAACGCCTTTAAACAGGCTCTAATAAGGCCGGCTCATGACTGGTGTATGGAGGTTCTGCGGCGAATTCCCACTGATGGGACATTTAATCAAACCGCTCCCCTCGCCCGGTTATCCCGGCCACCTTTTATCTTTTGATTTGTCGGCGGCGACCAATAGGTTTCCATTGCCATTTCAGGAGACCGTCGTCAAGAGCTTGTTCGGTCGCGAAGTCTCTTTAGCTTGGGTCTTTAGTGGGTTTGGTAGAAATATGTTTCAGGCTCCTAGTGACTAAAGAAAGGGAACCAAGACTGTTTTAATAGCGGGCAGCCCTATGGAGTAAGGGGGGCTACCTCTCGTCTTGGCCTTTGTTTTTTCTCTGTCACCACTTTCTTGTGTGGTGTGCAGCTGAGGATGTATATCCCGGTCGTCGTTTTCTAGACTACGCTCTTCTCGGTGACGATATTGTCATTGGGGATCAGAAAGTAGCTCTGCGTTACAAACAGTGGTTAGCTGATCTGGGAGTCAGTGTCTCGATGCCGAAGTCACTGGTCTCAGATATCGGCGCCTTGGAATTCGCTAAGAAATTCCGTGTTAAGGGCGTTGATCTCTCTCCTATCAATATCAAAATGAGTTGAGCTGCTGCCCACGCTGTTGGGTCAGTAAGCTATGTTGCCGAAGCCACGATGCCACTCTTGTATATGATGGAACCCCCTAAAGCAGGGGCTGGTTCCATTCCATCTAGCTCCGGAGTCATCGACCGCCATTTTCCACATAAAGGAGATTCCCGGGGGAACCATCGTCCCGATATGCTCATACGGCACGCACCCCCGACCTTACCTGATCTGAATCAGCCGATTTTAGAGGGCGACCCCGATGACGAGGCTGATTCTACTCTCGTCGATCAGCCACTCGATCTTCGGAATGAAAAGGATCCCCGAGTTATCTACTTTTTGTTATATCAAAAAAAGGTCCGGGAGTCTTTTCAGAGAAGGGGGGAGTTGGCCGATCTCATTAAACCAACTATCGAAAGAGCGGAAAGTCCCTTTCCGGCTGCGCGGAATCGTTTTACCCCGAACGATTTAATCAACCAAGTAGTGGCTGAGCTTGGAAATGAACAAGCTAAAAAGGGGAACGGCCCTGCGCCTACACTTCCGGAGGTCAAGTCCTTAAAGCGCTGGTTCGGATTGGCCTGTAAGTCAGTCAAATCAGGAACGGGGCTGGACATCGACGGAAAGGTCTACAACCTCATCAAGGCCCTAAATGATGAACAAGAAATGGAGGGGGCCCCCCGGTAATAAGAGTGGTAAGCAATAATCAACCTAAGTAAAAAAAAAGACTATAACTAACTCCCGGTCTGTTCCTAGAATCAATAACAATTCGTTTTCTTTGCCGGACGGCGTCTTGTCTTTGAGGCAATGGAGGTTCGACTCCTCTTCGATCTCCCAAGACAGCATTCCGCTTCCTCTTTCTTTCCGGATTAGGAAGTAGAGTGCTGCCGGAAGTGAACTCCTCCTCCCCCGGCCTTAGGAATCCCGAAGGACTACCGAAGGAGTACTGAAGTGGAAGGCAGGTAATAAAAGAAACTTAACACTCGATGTCAGTGGTAAATTCAGAACGAAAAATCCGGCCCCAGCAATAGTCATTCCTTTACCGAGGGGCAATAGAAGAAGGGTGGAACTCCTCGTATAGACAAGTAAGGTAAGGCTATCTGTCGTTTTCGGTCAAACCGAGGGATGTGGTCCAATCAAAGTCAACGTCAAAGTAGGAGTGTATGGTATAGTTGTTCAATATGGGGTATGTTATCTTGGTGTATGTGTAATAGTAGCTTTGCCTAGCTATTTCCCGAAGGGTTAGCGAGTAGGCAAGACAGTCTAAGATAGATTGATAATATAGAGCATATGTACAGCTGAGTTCTGTTCCAGCCAGTCCAGCCATTGGGATAGATGCAGTTGGAATGGTCCTTTTATATGGGGTTCTTTCTCTAGTAGCAGTCCCCAATCCAGCTGTCTCTTTTTCCTGTGAGTGTGAGTTCTCTTGGGAGTTCCCGACCAGGAGGTGTAGGAGTAGTTTCTAGGGCCTTTTTTGCTATTGCCATTGTCCCAGGAGGGGAATAGCTCATAGCTCAAATATAAAATTACAAGAAAGTTGAGCTCTTATATACAATAAGGGATTGTTACACTAGGGAATTGGATGCTTTTCCCTTTGCTTTCCAGGATTTCTTTTGATTAGGACTATTATATTAGGCTTCCCCTTTTGTTAGCCAGTGACATTCCATTACAGAAGGAATTTACATCACATACGCAAAAAGATTCCAACCTTGGAAGATCTGTCTTTTTCCCAGACTTTTTTGTGTTCAAGCAGCTCCATGCCACTCAACCATAGTTCTAGTAGTGAGGCCGCTCGAACGAACAGAGGAAGCACATGCTAGCCCCACCAGTCCAAGGCAAAAGAAGATTTCCAGAGACAGCATCCGAGTCTCCTTCGGGTTTGAACGAGATGAGTTCAATCGCCTTGGCTACTAAAGAATGGTTGGTAAGAAGGTAGCTAGCAGCTTCCATAATGCCCGAGGGGGTTGAAAAAAGAGTGTTAAGATACCACCCAGGCACAGAATCCGAAATCACCATAAGGAGTAGGGGAAGGAGGTCTATCTAATTAACAGAGTCAAGCGGTATGGTATAAGGGCTTAGTGCTCCGAGGAGGAGCTTACGGTGTTCTCGAATGTGCTCTTGCTGCAAGAGAATCCGCAGCTATTTCATCCGGTCTTTCGGAATCGAATGCACATGAATAGGGCTGTTAACCTTACTTTACTTATGGCTAGCTTTCCCGTGGCGAGTTAGTCCAATGCTATTGAATTAGCTCTGAGGGAGGGAATGATTGGACAAATCATGTTTTCGCCTTTTTCCCTGTGAGGGAGATTTCCGACATTCAACTTGCGGAATGGAATAAAGGCTGTAAAAGAACTGGGGGATAAAGGCTGGTGCTAGTCTAAAAGACGAATAAGAACATAATCCCCTTAGTAAGATAAGAGGATTAGGACAGCTTTCAAAGGCTAGAGATGGACAAATGCCAAATGTCTAAGAGAAGGAGCTGTGGGGACGGTCGATGCTACGAATGCCCTGGTTCTTCTTACAGAGTAGGTTTGACTCAGCTGTGAGGGAATGGTCTGCTGTTGCGACGAATAAGGGCTAAATCAAATTTAATGAAGTTTTTTTGGGGGGAGAGATTTAGACAACCAACGCCCTTAGCTACGAGTTCGCACCCCCTGCAAGATCACCTTTTTCATCAGCCACTGCTACTCTTTCTGCCAATCCTGAATCCGAAGTACGCTAACATGGAAGTAAGATAAGCATATTCAAAGCTTTAAGAGATAGGGGCGGAAGAAGCAGAAGTCCAATCCTTAATATATATTGCCGGAAATGGTCAAGCGAAGTTAGTTAGCTTTCTTTTCATTCTTTAATGTCCTCAAGCCAGGCACAAACCGAAGAAGGAGAATTTTCATTTTCCTTAAATGAAAGAAATCTGCGCCAAGATGAACGCCGGATTGAAGCTAATGAACAAAGGGGGGCTGAACGACAAGATGGAAGTCTCTTTTCTGCTAAGGCTAAAGCCGGGACCCATAAAGTTCCGGCATAGTAGCGCGAAAAGCCAAAGAGAAAGCCAAGCTGCAAACGAAGACCCACAAAAGGTACAGCAAGTTACAGCCACCTAGGAAGAGGGTAAGCGCGCTCAAATGGAGGCTTGGCTTGAAAGCTTTCTTGACTTTGAGAAAGAAAAGCCAACTATTTTTATTATTAGTCAAAGTAAAGGTGCGCAGCTTTCGAACCCCTTCTCGGAGCTGGCTGCAAAGCCCTTACGTCATAGGGCTAGCGGCATATTGTACTAGATCCGTACCCTACATTAGGAGAGCTAGCGGCAGATTCTTTAGCACTCATTATGGATTAACTAGCACGAGTAGCGGCTTTAGTAGCTTATCCAGGGTACCTCCAGTAGTGGAGGAGGCAAAGCACCAGTGGTAGCATCAGTACCGGCATAGCCTTTTTTTTACAATAAAAAAAAGAAAGGACTGGTACTGAACTAGTAGATACGGTTGAGTCAGTTGTTGATCTAGAAGCGGTAGAAGTGGTAGTAGTATACCTTCCATATCAAGAGCTAGAGACAAGTGATGGCTTTCCCTGTACAATAGACCCAGTAGATCCAGTGGATTATGCTCGCGCTCATCATAGGGATTCAGTTTATGGCGTGAGATTCAGTTCCTTATCTAGAAGCATACCTGGATATATACCCAATTTGGCTTCCATACCTATCTCCGGTAGAGCTAACAGCATATCAACCTATGACTATTAGACCCATACCAAGATCCAGCAGTATACTTTAGCATTTACAGCTCTCTTTCGTTATCCTATTATCCGGGTGACTCACCGTACAGAGCAGATTGAAGGCCAAACAATTTAGAGAAGGTTCAAGATCCATACCCGGCCCCACTCTTATAAAAGAAAGTCAGAGGCGTATAGGCAGTTGACTTAGTGAACTGAGCTTAAGTGGATTCAGTAGATTATGCAGATTAAGCCATCTATTAAGCCGTCTAAGTCAAGCCCATCTAAGCCAGCCTTAGCCAGTGATCCATACACAGTAGATCCATAGCTTCTATACCCGGGTGACCCAGTCGCATATGCAGTAGCTCCAGATCGATACCCCGATGCACCCCAACCACGTGATCGAGACCTATACCCCTCCCCTCCCTTCGTATGGTTCCAGGTCCAAACGCGAAGGCAGAGCCTCGCTGGAGTTGGGCAAACGCTCATCGGTCTGCTCTGTCTTCTGAATCCGTCCGTTGGTTGTTTGGCTAGGGAAGTTTCTTCGATCTATTGGCCATTTCTCCTTAGAGAGAAGGCGTCTGAAATGTCTAAAATGGGTCAGGTTACAAAGTATCGAAAAAAAAAACCTTATTTATTTGCTATGGATTGAATGACACTTTATAATCCAGTGCATTTCAATTCAAAATCTTCCTGTCCTGCTTCTGCAAAGGGTGGAAAAGGCTCATCTGCTCTCTTCGGTTGAGCTGTCCACGACACGAAGACCTCTTTCCTGTAAATATCTATTTTCCTTTTTCCGGTCTTTTGTCCTGTAACAGCAGTCGCATCTGGAATATCGAATCTAGCTCTTAGCTGGTCTGGTCCAACCCTCTTCTGTCTGATGACAATCGGGAATACCTTGCTAGCGAAGTAAGCAAGAAAGGGGATGCCATTAGTTTCATTAAAAGGCACACTTCTATTTTCTCGCCTGTTCCCGCTTATTCCTGAAATCAAGTGTTTAGGAGACTGGAATTTATTTAGTAAGATAGCTCATGAGTGATCAAACCAGTTCCTGATTTCAGGAGTTTAGGAGTGCATATGAGTTCATGAGTGAAGGACTCGACCAAGGTCAGGTCCGAGATCGGTTCAAGCACCTTTGGGCTGAGCTTGCTACTACGCTCCCCACACAATTTGACTGCTAGGGAGCTCTCATTAACCCCTTGTTATACCCCGGCCCGAGAGGAATTCATTCCGTCTCAAATCCATCTTGGGCTAGGCTCCTTTCCTGGCTTTGCTACCGGACTTCTAGTTGCCCCGCCTCCAGGTTATTTGAAAAGAAGCTGCATTTTTTGAATTAGCCGAGCGGGACTTCTCCCCCTTTAGACTAGGCTTGGGCCTTTTCTTCTGCTGTGTCCGGCTCTTCTTTAAAGTGAAAGACAGTCTTTCCTTCCCACCGGCTATGCTATACCTTCTCTCTTTCCCTTGACCTTCCTTCTTACCTTTCTTTCTAAGAAGAAGCCGTAGCAATTTAGCCACAAGCCTTAGCCATGTCTCCCTCCCTAGAAACTTTCATACCAGGAAGTCTAGCTAGATTACCAAATCCCAACAAAGAAATTCGTCTCTTTGATGACCCTGACTTCAAGCACCAACCCAAGACTCTGCTCTTACTAGTTCCTACTTCGCTTCAAGAATGTAGCTGAATATAGCTGTTGGAGCTAGTTGCCTCTTTGTAGCTGTTCTTCGTCTTATAGCTGTTCTCCTTCCTGGTGCTCTTAGGACTAGGACTCCTGAAAGTCCAATAAGATGATCAGGAAGAAGGGGCTACGGTCCTTTAAGGAGTAAGCTTTTCCGGACTGAGCTGAGGGGATAATCCTAAAAGCTGCTGCGGAGAGAGCTAGTTTGGATGAGTTCTAGTAGCCGCTGATCGAAGGGTCTTTCTATCTGCTCTGAGTTGAAGCAGCTATACTAGAGTGTTTTAGAAAAGATGTTACTAGGTCCGACTTCCTTTATAGTTCCTCCATAGTTCCCCCTTCGTTGTTCTTATTGTTCTATGAGGAGCGCTCACGTAGCTAATCGGTAAAGGCAGCGACTCTCTCTGCAGCTATGAGTTCAAGCGGCTAGACTAGAGTATCTACTGATTCCTTGTTCTTAGGCGTCTGGTAGTGTGTGAGAGATTTCCTTTGTGCGTAGGTGCTCCACCTTGGGGTATAGGGGTCTAAAATATCTTAATGTTACAAGGTGCTCTAAGGGATTAAGTCAGTGAAGTGCCTTTCCTCGTTAGGACAGCCAGCCTTTTTCTTTCTCTGGGTTTCAGAGTGAGTGGGTTAAGGAGCCTTTTTCCGCGTTTCGTCTTTCCAGTCAAGCTGTGGTTCCTGCTCTTGCCTCTCATGAATCTACTCGACCATTCCGGAATGAGTGAGCTTTTGTATCCGTATTGAAGAATCCGGTTATCGACTCGGCAGCTATTGAATCTAAGCCAATTGAATCAGCAACCGCTGGTACAGTAAGCGGTCTTCAAATAGCCGTTGTTGGGATCTTCTCCGCTGCTAGCTCTTCTTCTTACTAGGTTCTGCTGTGTGCCAGGTTCAGAAGGTTAGGTTAGACCGACTATAAGAAAGGCTGTTTCAACTCCCTCAATGAGTGGAATCGGTCATTGAATTGAATGTGTTAAGCCTATCTTTCTGGCTCTCATCTCCTTTTCTCTCAGATCGAGTGGTGGAACTGCTTGACCGATGAGAGTCTACTCCGACAAAGCAGCTGTTTCCAATAGAGGTTAAGGTTCAGAATGTCCTCCCTTCCCTGATTCAGAGGGGATCACTCATCTAATAAAGAATAGAATGGGAGAACTCATCAATCTACTGTTATCCCCAAGACCTGCTGTTAGACTTCATCTTCTCTTCTGTTTTTCATTGTCTTTGTCTCGATATAAGGTTGTAACTCCTCTACTAAAGAATAGAAGGGGCTAAAGAATCCATGCCCGGGGCTAGCGCCAGTTCTGAGTCAGAGTCTTCCCCGCTGGCCAGTCAGAAGATGAGGCTGCGCCCTTTTTCCTCTTTCTTGACCGATCCGCCCCGTCACCTATTGGACAAGCGGCTGATAGATCCTGGTCTATATCGTAGTCTCTGGTGGCCTCTGAGGAGTCTGATAAAGCTGCCCTTCTTTCATTCCCATCCTCGGGTAGGTCAATCTTACCCGTCGCTGCTGTTGAATGAATTCCAGATTGCCCGGCCTAGGAATCCGCTGTTTTTTCCGTTGGGCTTGGGGACGCTAATGCTTCTCCCCCACTGAGCTCTGCACCCGCTCGTTCCCACAGGACAGTTGACGTAGGGAAGGAAAGTGGACAGGTCGGTTCAGGTGAAGACTTTTCCCCCTCAGAAAGGATAACCCCCATTCCATGCTCTAAGCTGATAGTCGAGTGGCTTTACGCTCCTGCACCTCTTGAAATTCCTGTGTTGGTGGGTCCGCTTTTCCAACTCCCTATCTTCTGTTATCGTATCTAAGAGAAAGAGACATGGCATGGAAGGGAAGATCCGTTTCGGGTGAAGACTCATCTGAGTATGCCTCATATGTCTTTGGCAAAGTCGAGTTCTTTTCTTCTTCATCAGGGAAACTGCTCAACCTCAAGGCTAGGAAATCTCTCTTTGACGGGGAGTGAGATGTAGAAGCGGAGAGAGGCCTGAAAGTTTGAAATGAAGTAGTAGGAATGAACCTTTCAAGATATAGAAAAGCCTGAATGAATGGAATAGATTTCCTGGCCATAAGTCTTTGTTAGCTTTAGGTCGAGTGGGCTCACTTCCCCTTATGCTGGCTTCCTCTCCAATTGAAGAGAATGGATTCGAATGCTCAATCAAGCAATAGCAATTCGAGCTAGTTACAGCTAGGGAGTCTCACTCGATCAACCCAATGGCATGACGTTCTGCTTAATGGGCTTGTTCTCGCCGATGGACTGAAGAAGCCTAAATAAAGGGTGCCCTCGTTGGAGTAGCAAGGCCCTTGAACCCGTGTTCTCAGAAGGAGGAGCTCCTCCGAACAACTTATCTTTCATTTCGGCCAAGGCAGTAAGATAAGACAAGACATCGACGGTAAGACCAGCAAGTCTAGCAGCAAATCCTGAAAACAGGAAGGCTATAGACTGACTGATTGATGAGTTCAGTTCTTTCTCTAAGGCCATCAGTAGAGGCAGTGGTAGTCCAGTTAGCCTGCCTGAAAGGCGTTGTTCTTAACCAGTACTCGTTTTCTTCGTTAGATCAGATCTCTTGTCTTTCTTCCTTTTCCTGCGAGTAGGAGATATGCCTGCCAAGTTTGGGAAGGCAGCCAGTTGTTTTAGTCGTATAATCGGTGGTTCCAGTTGGAAAGCTAGCAAGCGAGTCAACAAAAGAGGAATGCTCCTTCCGAAAGGCAGGAAGACTTTTTTTATCATATATAATTAAATAGACAACTATATATAATTTTCTTTATGTTTCCTATTACTAGCCAAGACTAGGGTCGAGGTATATCAAGTCCAACAGTAAGGGGAAGGGGAAGTAAGAAACTAGGGAAAAAGCTTAGTTGTAAACGACGTTCATTAAATCAATAATGAAAGAGTTCTGAGTCTGAAAGCAAAGCAGCAATGCAAGGACTTTATGCTGTAGTCCTTTAAGCGAGTGAAGCTGTTGAGGGAGTTGCCGATACTCAGATCTCCGAAGATTCAAGCAAGTCAGCAAGTTAAGGTTTTAGAGCTAATCTGTCCTTCTTTCCTTTGGTACTGACTGAATCTTGTCAAAATCTATCTCCATAAGTCAGTTCTGTAAGCAAGCCTGGTTTTGGTGGAAGCGGGACTGTAACACCATAACTGAGACCTAGGGTCTCTTCTTTCTATCTCCTCATATCCTCAAGCCAGTGCAGCACAGCGGGCAAGCAAGGTCTTAGCCGATCTTCCCAGCAAACGAGTGGAATACTTGAAACGAGTTAAAGAGCCAAGGATGGAAGGTGCTGCAAGGATTGAACGGAGTGAGAGAGAGGCGCCTCGGGCTCGCAGCAGCAGCAGCAGAAAACACAGCGAAGGCCGCCTCAACATAAGCGACCGGGGCTAACCCTATCTTCGCGCATACTTCCTTGGTTGTCTGGGAGTTGAATCAGAAGCATCGAATGAAAGGTTCTTTCCAAGACCATCTGCTATTGAATCAGCTGCTGTTGCCGGGCGAGGTTCTATCTTTTCCTTGTAGTCCACGGGATTTGACTCTGGGGAAGCTCATTCCTTGGATGGATCATAACTTATACAAAGGATAGTCTCTGTAAGAAGGACCAAAGCGCACAAGCAAGACTGAAATAACCTACTGATTCTTGCCAGTCATAACAACCAGAACGGGTTAGCCTTCGTTTGCCCCATTGGCGAAGTCATAAGTAGTGGTGAATCCGTGTCGCTACTAGAAAGTGCTTTCCATAGTTCAATAGAGAAAAGAGAGAAGAGCCCTTTACTTTCTTATTAAACTTATTTAAGGCACGCGAAAAATTCTTTCTATTTAGGAATTAAAGTAAGTAGGCAAGAGTTCGCGCCCTCGGGTCTAATCTAATCTAAGCAGCGGAGTGCCCGATTGAGCTAAGTTCCGACGCTACTAAAGGATAGACTTAGCCTAATAATGTCTTGCACGAGATTCAATGTTATGTGCTTAATCTAGCTTGTATCCGGACAGACGACTCTAGTTGTTCAACCAAAGAAGAAAAAGTACTCCTATACTTTTCTTCGAGCCGGGCGGCTCAATCTTTCATTCCCACGGGACAAGGTGTCCAAACTTACCCGGTGGTCTCTTCGGGCCAGCAGGGCCCATCTTAAAAAATTCTTTTCTCGGGCCAAGGAGCCCAATCAGTCACACCACTTCCGGGGCGATCAGCCCCTGCTTCTCCGGTGGGCAAAAATGCCCAAATTCTTCCTTTAGGGCAGCAGACCCCTCCTCCTTCAATAGCTTCATCAGGCCAGCTAGCCCAGGTTGCTTCACCATTGGAGCATGCTGCTCCACTTCTATAGCCCTTAAACCAAAGGACTCATCCCTTCCAGGTCAAGCCGTGTCCGGAGGCACAAATAAACCTATCACCTCTGGTAATTGAGCCTCCAGTTCCTCTCACTATCCCAGTTCCACCAGCTCCCCCAGGATTGCCTATCATAGCAAATGCTAACCAGTTGCCTAGGACAATCCTTAGGTCAGGTAGGGTACTCCCATCCTGAGCACACGGCACAACGAGAACAACAAGAAAGAGAGAGAGCCATAAGACCAGACGCCAACAACTTATGACTTGTTAGGACAGCTCAATAGGACTCAAGCCTCCATATCCATCCTAGAGCTCCTACAAACCTCTCCTAAGCACCAGGAAGTTTTCAAGAAGTTCTTGGCTGATGCCCAGGTACCTGTAGAAAGCACCCCTACTGATCTAGAGAATGTGGTAGGAATTCTCACTGCACCGATGGCCATATCCTTCTCAGATGATGACCTACCCAATGGTAAGCTATCTCCCCATATCAGAGCCCTGAACTGAACTCTTCTTATCGGCAATCGTTCTATCTCTCGAGTTCAAAAAACCCTCAACATCTGCCCTCTATCCACGCTGCGCGCCCTTGACATTTCTGAGGACTCTCTGGCTCCTTCTCCCGTGTACATCACCGCTTATGATAACTCGAGAAGGCCAGCAAGAGGCAGGCTGATTGCCGATGTCCAAGTAGGCCCTTTGATCTTCAGTACCACTTTCTGATCTACGACCACCCTCACTTCATTCAACTTACTCCTTGGAAGGCCTTGGTTGCATGAGGCCGGATCCTTCACATACCATCAATGTTTAAAGTTTCCGTTCTATTGTTAAGGTCTCTGCCGAAGTTCAACCGGCATTGACCGCAGATTGCGAGAACGTGAGCTTCATGCCATCTATAGAAGTAGGAGGTCAGTTCGTGCCACTAGAGAGTATGGGGATGGCTCCTTCCACCCATGTTTCGGTCCTAGACATCAAGACTTCTTGGTCTCGCCCTTTTGGTCATACCGTTATCACCCGAAGGCTCTTGCCTTGTGTCTTAAGCTTAGCAGGAAAAGATCTAACCCGCGGGTAGATGGGTATCAACCCAGCAGGGAAGCATGGAAAATCATGCTCCAACTAGGGTACCAGCTTAGGAAAGTTTGAGGCAAAGAAAGCCAGGGGATTCTCCCCCCAATCAACCCGATGCTGACCGTAGGATCAATCAGGTGGACTAGGTCTTTCTGAAGAATAAAGGATAGAACTTTGGGATTTGGGAGGAAAAGAGAAAGCGAAAGAGAGATGGGGATGAAGAAGACCCCCTTACTTGGGATTACAAAGAACATTTTGTTAAGGCCGTGGAACCCCTTAGGAAAGATTTAGCAGAATAAAATGTTTATTTTATGGCATCTTAAAAAAAAGGTCACCCAACGGTGTTTGGTAATCTCAATTGAGGTTGGTTATATATATCCTACCCCAAATTAGAGAGGCTTAGACCTAGGAAACGGTAAAGACCTGCTTCGGCGTCGAGCGCCGACCAGGATGACTGTATGGCCGCTGAGTTCTTTAGGTTGGCTCTAGAGGATGAGGATGTTTTCCTTCCCCCGGTCGATCCGTTTTGTGATGTGATGGATCTTTCTCGTTTGTTTGGTGATGTGATCTCTACCAGTGATGCAAGCAAATATAGGAATGCTCAAAGATATGGGTGCAGGCTCGGGCTCGAATATCGAGTGGAGTTTCGTCGATTTGCAACTTCAAACAGTAGTTTGCGTGGGCCCGAGCAACTTAGTGAAAGGCCTCCCCTACCTACAACTATTCTCAGCCACTGCCCACACCGATGGTTGCTCTTGAAGGCATCGACGACTCGAGGGAGAAGGCCACGTTCACTAAAGGGGCGGGCATGAGCTACTCATTTCATTTTGGACTGGGGAGCCCCGTCTATATGCCATATAGCTCGGCCCTTCCTAATCGTATAGGTATCCCGGGCCTTAGCACGGAGAGAATGAGGCATGCCTAACCACTGCTCTTACCTCAACTCCATTCCCTCTCCGGATCAAGGCAATAACTCACTCTTTTCTTGCCCCTCTCTCTTGCAAAAGATAGACGGTGAACCAAGCCAAGACTAGGATCAGAAAGAACTCCCTTATCTTATATAGGGTTCCTGTCGATCTTCTATCAATGATCAGTAGAATTCACACTACGCCAATATCGATGCAGCCTTCCTGAACCATCAAGAGCAGATAGACTTACACCAACAAAGACCAACAGCTTCTTCTAGGGATGACTATTCTGCAGCGGTAATTGCAAACAGAAAGGGAGCACCGCTTACTCAAGCACTAGTACCGTCTAAGCATCCCACATCTGCATCTCATGCCCTCTTTGAATGGGTTGTTCAAGAAGGGATTGAAGGATGAAACCAATTTGACGGGGAAAATGAAACTTTATTAAAGAGTTGATTTTAAGGTAATTGATAGATGAAAGATTAAGAGTACGATTCCAGTCCTGAGAGTTATGTCTTTATATATGCTACGATATTAATGCCATGTAGTTGTAGACCCTGGTTAAACAGGCGTATGTTATCAAGTAAGGGAAATTCTTGCTTCTTTTTACTGAGAAAAAATCCGCTTTTCCGGCTAGGAAGCAGATGAGGATGCTTCAACCTCTTGCTCTTATGGCTAGAAGGGGAGCCTCAATTGATAGAAAATCACCAGCTAGCTCCGGTGCCAATAGAGCCGATGCAAGCGCCATATCCGAGATGGTATGATCCCAATGCGAGATGGGACTCTCATGCTGGAGCTGTAGGGCACTCCACCGAAAACTGTACCGCTCTCAAAAATGGGGTACAAGCCTTACAACATGTTGGCTGGCTGCTTAGACTGAAAGAAAATGACGGGAACACCTCCATTTCAAGAGACATGCAACGAGAACCCCTTCTCAATCAAGCAGATCACGGGAATCCGGCGGTGAATGCTATAGGTGAAAGATCTTCTCGCTCAACCAAGCAAAAATAGTCAGAAGTGAGCATCCCCTTAAGAGCAAAAACCAAGCTGCGAGTTTCACAGAGGTGTCACCGGACATTCTATCCAGAATTGCTATCCATGAAGGAAGAAAGTTCAAAGCTTAATGGATTACGTAGGCAATTAAATTGTTTGAAGATAGCAAGGAAGGCCATGACAGGCTGATGCACAGGTCAACTCACTGAACGAAGAAATTCCTTCAAGCAGCCAACGTGCCTGCTGCAAATTCTATATGTCCCGCAAAAGCCGCACCTTTCGTACCAAAGCCCTTGGTGATCCCATCCCCTATTATGAGAAGACTCGGGAAACCCCATTTCTATCACAATTTTCAACTCCTTAAAAATTCACCCCACACTTCCTTTAGCCATGGATCAATTAGTCTTAAAGGGCATTCTCAACCTACGTCTTAAAGCAATGGGGCACCTATCCATCTTGCATGCTTTCTCTTCATCTTATGAATATGTTGGTACTGAGCCTGAGCTAGTTTGACTGGATCCCTCAATTCCTCTTACCTGGTATTAGAGAGTCCGATTATGCTTCCAACCTCTCTCCGCTTCCAATGGAAATCCTTAACTGCTGCTTAAGCCTTAGAAGAGAGTCATTCTCGCCTTTCTCATAGAACTTGGGGTAGATGCTTTGCTAGACTAGATCCCGAAAGCTCAACATCATTAATAGATGCTTTATTTTGGATTGCCTTCCCGTCTTTACTTCACTTAGGAGATACCTTTAGCGCCTTTGTTATATATTAGAGAATGCCTTCTTCTCTTGCCAAGCTGTCTAAGAGCCCGTTGTTTGTGTAGCTAGATCTATTAAAGAAGGGATTCGCCAATCTTAGAAACTTGACTGGGGCTTCTTTCATTAAATAGTGTCTTCCTCCCCCCCCTACTTCTTGAAGGTTCTGCTTAGAGGAGTAGCCCTTCTTTTAGCTCAGAGTGGAGCTCATTGCCGGATTGCTTTCTTAAGAGAGCGAGGTTACGGATTGACTGACTATTGCCTTAAATTGCTAATGCTTTCGAGCGAGTAAAAGCTAGGTAGTTTGAAAGCCTTCCAATTGGAGTGCTATCATTTATACTCTTAATACCGAGCATAAGAGCTAACAGGCATACCATAGGGATAGCTTTTATAACAGTTCTAAGGTGAGCCCCTCCTCTTCCAGCCATTGATTCTGTCTGCGAGCCTGTTGGAGTCCTCTTTTTTTGTGGTCCATACGAAGGAGTTCCCCAGCGATCCCTTTTAAACCTTTACTTTAAGCAGTCCCTGCCCCTTAATCAAGTAGGGGTTCTGCAGTCCTAAGGCCTCTTTTTCCTTACAGTTGTGAGGCCAGACATAAGAGAATGACTTTTCCAGGCATTTCTGCTTATCTTGGATAGGTCAGATATGGCGTGTATAAGGCTAAGACGGAATAAGGCTTGTAATAGATGTAACGCTTTAATATGTGTAATAGGCTTTTAGTTAAGCACTCCCATTTCGCTAATCCTAGTGCTTCGTCCTTACAATGCTTCTCCTTTACCTGGGGTTGAAGTTCCACAATTTGAATAGCTTCTATCTTCCCGGCCCCGGCTCTTTCCTTCCTTGCGCTTGGAGGTTCTGTTGCCAGCAATCTAGTTTTTTGAATTCCTCTCTTTTTAAGTGCTAAGTCTTTCCATGTGCTTTTATAGGGGTAATAAACTCTCTCTAGTCGAGAAGACGATCCAGCCAATCTAAGAGGTCCGGGTGAGTTCCTTTTGCTGCAGTCCTAAGGCCAGCCATTGATCCAGTTGTGAGGTATTAAGATTTTGCCCTTGCCCATCTTTGTTTTGCGATTGACTTTGGATTATTCCATGGTTGCCTCTCCCTCTCTATAGAGTAGAGTTATACCTCTTCTGACTTTTTTAGAGATAAAATAACTTATGAAGAGGGATTTACTTTATTCCCTGCCGCAAGGGAAAGAGCCTAAGCTAGTTCAGTTCCATCGCCTTCCAGTGTTTATGCCTGTGATCTAGTTATAGAACTTGCTTCAATGCGAGGCTTGCCAGGATTCTCTTCCAAGGCAACAATCACTCGAACAATAGGGAAGAGGGATTTCACCCCTGAATCTCTTACAACCGCAGTGGAAGATAGGGGCACGTTACATTAGAGCGAGTTCCTTATGAAGTGAAGGTAGGAGTCTTTTCCAACCATTGGAAGTTCTCCTTCAGACATTAGGAGTTCTAGTTATCTTAATCGAGGTGGAGTAGCTTTCGATGTCGTACCAGCCTCCCCAGATTCTATTCATTCAGCCGAACCAATTGCAGTACTCAGATCTGAGCGCATAGATCTCTCTCTGGGCCTATCTAATAGCTTCACTGGAAGTGATTTGATATCTTATGATGACATCTTTTATGGTATATCTGTTGGCGCTCTAGCTCTATAAAAATGAGCTGTAGTTCTAGTGAATGCTTATTGATTTGGAATGCCCATCCCTTCCCCTGTTAGCGCTTTCGACTTCTCATCTTTCAGATGTGATGTAACCGTTCGATCAAAGAAGGAAAATCCAGCTGATAAGTTATAATAACTAGTTTTAGGTTCCGGTTCTCGAGCAGGTGAGTTTGAAAAAGGCTCCTTCTCTTTTCGAGCTCGTTCTAGTTGCTTTTCCCTCTTTTTTGGTAAAATAAGAAAGTTCTTCTGTGTTTAAGACAAAATATATTGAATATCAGGAAGGAATTAATTGTTAGAGGCTTTCCTTTAGTAGTTGCTTGTCCTTGAATCGAGATTGGCTTTGTCTTCTTTGACCCGGGTTGAAAACGATGCTTTTCTGCCAACCTTCTCGCCTTCTTATATTCTAAAATAATAAGAAATGAAATCATCACATAACATACATAAAGACATGAGATAGAAAGAAAAGGAAAGTCACATTGTTCATCAAAGTGACACTCGTTATAATGTTATTTTCCTAGATAACTTTGTTAATTGAATTCACGTATGGATTGCCTAGAAACATTTATGCTTTCTAAACCGCTTTCCCGGCTTTATTGCTTATCTGTAACTACACATAAAAAAAGAAAGAAAGGAACGAACGAGATTCGCACTGGGCACAGCAAGCAAGAAGGCATGAGCTAATTATTCAAAGCAAGGTAATGTTTTTCACCGGAAACTCCCAAAACCTGATTTGATCGCTGAGAGCCCGCAAGAAGGGCAGGAGCTTTTTAGACCGAGGCTGGGGGAGAGATTTACTTACACAAAAGTCTTTAAAGAAATCGGAATGAATAAGCCCATTCCCTAAACGGAATAGACAGAGACGACAGAAGTCGACCGATGGAAGTCGAAACTGTCACATTATGACAGCCCAAAAACACGGTATAGAAACCATTGGATTCATTCATTCCTATATCTGTGAATCGGTCTCAAGTCTGAGGTCATGGCATCCTTGCTTGAAATAGTTCCTCTCCTCTGGCCCTGGCCTAGTAGCTCGGGTCGGGCATGCCCTTGATTCTATTCTTTCTCGTACACGAAGCTGGGTCCTTGAAAGACTTCTCCCCCCCGTGACGCTCCCAAAAACCGATCGCTATCGTTTTCTTGCTTTCTTGTTGTCTATAATTTTTATATAACGGCTTTCTATCAGGTATAGTTGGTAGGATGAAGCTTTAGTGGATATAGCAAGTGTGCCGGGGATGCGGCTCGGGCGTAGTAGGTCTGGACGCCTAGCATGAAACAGCCTTCTCCGGTAGCGGCACTATACCTTAGTATAGTATCTCTATAGCTTCCAGTATATATAAAACGTAGTTAGCAGAGGTCAGTCTGTCTGGCGTTCCCTCGCGTAAAGGGCGACTTTGGCATCGGCTCTCTCTCGTTAGGTAATTACCGAGGTGAAAGCAGCTCTCTCGGAAGTCCGTTTCCACGCCATCTTAGTGGGACTAGTCTAATAAACTTTCACTTGAACTGCCAAGACTCGGATTTTTTTTGTTGTGGTAACGCCCTTCTAGAATGACGTTTAACGTCCCTTTATTACTTTCCCGATCGGCGCCTCGGCCTCGGGTCGGTAGCCGGGCTCCGGGACATTACTACCACGGCTACTATCGACCCGAGCCCAAAGACAGAAAAGAACGGACTAAAGCGAGGAGTTCATTGGCCATACATAGTGAAAAGGGGGATGGGGGTCAACCTCTTTCATGACCCATGGCCCCAGTGTGTCACATTTCTAGAAAAAATGAAGTAGGGTTGGTTTTTCGATAGGGAAACAGGGGAGTTGGCTGTAGTTGAGACACGTTTTTCGGATGGACGAGATGGATTTATTCGAGATGGTTAACCACTTTTTTAACCATGAGAGGGAGGTCATTCAGAACCCGCTGGCTCCAGAACCGGCGGAAGTTCCCCACGCCGATCCCCAACGTGAGGCACTTCGAAGTGCCATTCAAACTTAGATTTTTGAGCAAGTCCGGGAACATTGTGAGAAGGGGAAAGGGCGGCTGTCCGTTCACTTTCCGGAAATGGCAGAAATCCACTCCAGTGTCGCAGAGAACATTATGTCTCGCGATCTGAAAATATCTGCGGAGATGGATACTGAAACCCTCCGCGGATGGGTGGAGGAGAGAAAGGAGAACCCTAATGAATCTCCTAAAATCCCTCATTAGGGAACACCTGTAAGATTAGTCTGCCGCTTTCTTTCATAATAGAGCCGGGAATAACGGCTGGCATAGAAGTCTCTCGCACGCAAGGAGATGCTGCTGCTGGATGTCACGGTTCTGGGGCGCCATGATCCTTCTCTCTGGAACAATCGGGGGCACTGCCTTCCTTCAGCTTTCAGAGGTGGGGGCTGCATCAATCATCGCTCAGTGAGCTCTTTATTGCCGCCAATAGCGCTTCGCTTGCATGCAAGGCGGCACGCCAGGTCGAGCTATCGCGCGCGGACGAAGGAGATGCATTTCTGGTACTGGTAGTACTGGACAAGCTCTCAGGGAATAATATCTTTCTTATTTCTGCCTTTCTTTCTCATGACGACTAGGAACAGGCAAATCCAAAATTTCACTTCGAATTTCGGACCTCAACATCCTGCTGCTCATGGTGTTTCACGATCAGTATTGGAAATGAACGGAGAAGTGGTGGAACGTGCGGAACCACATATTGGATTACTCCAGTGCGGCACGAAGCCGCTGACGCCGAGTCGGCTCCTATGCCGCTAGCTATGCCCTGCTTGGTCCCCCGGCACGGTGGAGTTTCCGTAGCGCGTCATGAGCACCGGGCTAAGGGGCGGTTGAGCAATTCAAGCGAACCGCCCTACCTTACTACAACATAGGGACAGAAGGGAGAAGGTTGTGAAGGTGGCCTCGTTATCCACACCTCTGGTCGGATGAATGGAGGACCGACCTGGGTTTTCATGAGCGTTGGCGGGTCCTGGAGTGCCTGTCAAGGGCGCTAGCGCATACCCCGGGGTGATCATCACCACCTGCACCTCACATCTCGGCACAGTGGAACGTGTAACCCGCCTGCTGTCTCATTCAATCAAATTCAACTACATTTTTTCCTGAGCCTAACAAAACGCAGCAGCGAGGGACAACCCGCCCATACAGCCAGCGGGGAGGATGGCACTACTGGCAAAGACCGTCTGGCGAAAACGCCGCAGGCGCGAAGCGTGGTAGGCCTGCGCCAGGGGAGCATAGCATAGGGAGGAAAGGGAGCCCGGACGGTGGAAGAGCCAGGGGAGGCCGGGTCATTTGACGGAAATGGAAGGCTTTTCCCCTATTATAGAAGGCCCTATGAAGTAAAGGGAAGTGCATGAATTCTTGGAAAAATAGGGAGCGAGCCTAACTCAAAAATGTAAGAAAGTAAATTCAATGAATAGATAGAGTCAACGTTACGACAGACAGCGCTGCCTACACGCGAATTTGCTTCCGAGGTCGAGCAGTCTCAATTTCACTACAGGATTTTCGAATGCTGGGCTGGGACACCTCGAATGGCGTAAGCCGCATGCGGGGAGACCCGCACGTACGGTTTTTAGGGGGATCCGGTCGAAAGACCGGCCGGCGCCCACCCGACTAGAGGGACTGAGAAATTAATAGAGTACAAAACTTATCTTCAAGCTTTACCTTATTCTGATCGTTCAGAGGGCGATCGCGGAGTCACTGAATGAAGTCCTCCGTTTCTTTCGGAGGTGCTGACCCGCAGCGAGGCAGAGATGACTAAGTGACATATGGAATATGGCGACGACAACAGCATGTCGTAGAAGGAGATAAAAGGTGGAGCCAACGACCCACTAAGACTAACGTATCTACAACTACATCCCCGAGCGGCAGTCAAACGGAGGCGTGAATGCAAGATGCCAGCGGAATGATCGGCCGGACAGAGGCTAGGGCTGCTTCCTTCCCACCGCGTCCTCCCTTGTGTGTCGGAGATATAAAGCGAGTGCACCGGAAAAGAACGGGAACTGGGTCGATCTATTCTATGGCGAAGCATCCGAAGCATAACTGCACACTCACACGATCTTTGCCGAGAGATAGGAGCATTCGGTGGAACCGGTGAACTACACTTGCTTCTGGATAGATGTGTGGGACAGAGGGCTCGTGGTACCTTCTGCCCACCCTTCCTCCTCTGCTTTGAGAACCGTGTGAACGGAGAGTGGGCAGAAGGGAAGGAGGTCCTCATACGGAGTAGCACACTTACTTGAGCAGTTCGGTAGACTGGGGAATAGGTCGAGTAAACTCCCCTGGGGCCGGAAAAATAACAGACGAAGCTTGACTTAGATAGGGCTTTGATTTGATTGGTATTTTTTTTTCTTAGTGATTGGAAAGGGGGTTACCGGCGAACGCTTCCAAAGGCGACCCTCTCGAGTTTCCGGCTGTTTCCTAGATGGAAGTAGCCTTTCGTCGCCCTACCAAACGAAAGAAGTAGTCACTATCAAACAGCTCGCCCTACTGAAGTACCAAAGGTTCGCTCCGCCCGGTGACTAAGAAAGAAATGGGTTTGCGCTTGAATTGAAGTGATGAAGTCGCAAAGAGGGAAGTAGGGCTCCTATTGAAAGGCTTTCCCCCCCTCCAAGGCGACCTGCTTTCAATACTAGTTGTTACGTTACGCTGTAATTTTTCCAATATCA